CGAAACTGCCCGTTATCCAATAAAGACCCAAAATTCCTAATAATAAACCAAAATCCCCTACACGATTAGTTACAAACGCTTTTTGACAAGCATTCGCGGCAATCGGTCGTGTGAACCAAAAACCTATTAATAGATAAGAACAGACTCCAACTAATTCCCAAAAAATATAAATTTGTATCAAATTAGAACTAGTCACTAATCCCAGCATTGAAGTATTGAAAAAACTCATATAAGCAAAAAATCTCAAATATCCTTGATCATGAGACATATAATTGTCACTATAAATAAGAACCATAATTCCAACAGTAGTAATTAAGATTGACATAATAGAAGTAAGTGGATCGATCAAGTAGGTGAACTCTAAAGAAAAGTCATTATTGATGGTCCAAGACCATACATATTGATAGATATAACTGTTATTTATTTGCTGAATAGGCAGATTGGCTGAAAAAATCATAACTATACTTAACAATAAAACACTAGGAAAAGCCCACATGCGGCGAAGATTTTTTGTTGCCTTCGGGAAAAGGAGAAGTCCCACTCCTATTAATATAGGAATTATAACTGGAATGAAAGGTATGATCCATGAATATTGATATGTATATTCCATAAAAATAAATAAAAATCTTTTATTCTTAATTAACTGTTTCTGATTCACCAGCTCTTATTTTTTTTTTTGAAAGGAATCTGTTAATAAAAAAAAATTAAGATATGTAAAACTAAAATCAAATTTTATATTCTTAATTATTATAAATTTTTTCCAAATACTTCAAATACTTCAAACAAAACAAAATATTTCAAATCAAGAAGTTTAAATTGGTCAAATGAGATGACCAAGCTACTATTGAAAAAGAAATACTTACTTTTTTTTAAATGATGTATACTTTAACACATTAACTACGAGTCTCATTTGAATTTGAAAATTTTAATTAGGTGCACTCTTTTTTCGCGTTTGACTAATTAAGCAATTAATATAAAAAAAATTAAGGGTTGGTTTCTTAAACTTTTTGATGTATTTTATTACATGTATAAATATAGCACGATGAAAATAAACAATATAAAGGAACAACCACTTTGGTTTATATTTTTGTATTTTTTTATGAAGAGAGTATAATTTAGACTATAAATAGATAATTATATAGAAAATAGATAATTATATAATTATATAGAATTATATAGTAAGTAAAGAACAATTGGTTTTGAACAATAGATGTCTTTCACATCCAACTATAGAAATGAATACTCTATCATAATTTTTTAATGGCAGTTCCAAAAAAACGCACTTCTATATCAAAAAAACGAATTCGTAAAAATATTTGGAAAATGGAGGGGTATTGGGTAGCATTGAAAGCTTTTTCGTTAGCGAAATCTCTTTCTACAGGGAATTCAAAAAGTTTTTTGTACAACAAGAAATAAATAAATAATTAAACATTGGAATAGTCTGAATCTATCTTTGACTCTAAAAAAAGTTCTAAAAAAAGTATAGTTTTCTTTTTAATTTCGTTTCTAATTTATATATTTATATATCTTATATATCTAATTTATATATAATAATTTAGATTATTCTTTTATTATTATTCTATTATCTTTTATATTATTCTATTATATATAATAATAGAATAATTTTTAATTATACTTAAAAAAGAAATTAAAATAATAAATAATTATAATAAAAAATAAAAAGTAATGATTCCCATTCCTTAATGTTTTGAATGGATAAATATTAAATTGAATTCGTTTTGCTATTTTGGTATGTAAAATAAGAATTATTTTGTATACTTTATTTTTAAAATGATATTTTTTTTGTCAAACAAAAAAAAGAATAAATACAAGATCTAAAGTTTCAGCTGTCTTTTTAGTAAAGTTTTGTCTTTTTATATTTTTTATTATATATTATAATATATTATATATATATACTATTTTTTATAGAACAACAAATATAAGATTTTTAATCCAAATTAATGAGTTGTTGAAACTAATTTTTTAAGTTTCAAATTTGTTTTGTAATTTTCTGAACAATCATTAAAAAAAAAAATAATTATCAATATATATATACTCCTTATCCTTATATATATACCTTATATACCTCGTATAAAATATCCACCTAAATGGGACAAGAAGTTTTTATCAATGGATATTTTATACGAGAAATGTATCAATTTTGGTCATCAAAAATAAAAAACGAATCCTATAGTTGCTTGGGCTGGGGAAGATAGATCAATATATGTATTAATTTAGAACGGGTTATTTTACTTTAAAGTACGGTCCAATTACGATAGAAATCGAAACTTTTTTATTATATGATACGCCCAATAGCTAACCCAAACCCAATTTAATTAATTAAATTAATTTTCTAAATAGTAAGACAAATTCTCTACACAGCGAAAACTCTAAGTATTAATACAAAGGTATGTCAATTTTTATTCTATTGTATGTATTCATGAAATTGTGATCGATAAAAATCCTATTTTTTTTTTTCCTTTTTTTTTAAGATTTTAGGAGAGTATAAACTATAAGAACTCCATTGTTAAGTTAAATAAACTTAACACTCTAAATATTATCTAAATATTAAATTAAATCAAATTTAAATCAAATAATAAAAAATAAGGATTATTATTGAGAATACGTTTTAAATCACTATTTTTAAAACGAGTTTTGATTCATCAATTTCTTTATTCATGAATTTAAATGTTTCCTATAAAACTAAAAAATATTGAATGATTGAGTACTTTAACCTAGACGATTAAATAAAAATAGGTTATTATGATTTCGAACAAGCCGCTATGGTGAAATCGGTAGACACGCTGCTCTTAGGAAGCAGTGCTAGAGCATCTCGGTTCGAGTCCGAGTGGCGGCATGGCATCTTATAAAAGAGTAAGTCCTATAATGAATTCAATTCCCGATTTCCATTCCTATAATTTCGAGAATCCCCCCTTTTTTATTTTATAAATTTTTTTATGATATTTTCAAGTTTAGAGCATATATTAACTCATATATCTTTTTCGGTTGTTTCAATTGTAATTTCAATTCGTTTGATAATCTTATTAATTAATGAAAGCGCAGGACTATATGATTCATCAGAAAAGGGCATAAAAACTACTTTTGTCTGTATAACAGGATTATTAGTTACTCGTTGGATTTATTCGAGACATTTACCCTTAAGTGATTTATACGAATCATTAATTTTTCTTTCATGGAGTTTGTCCATTATTTGTATGGTTCCGTATTTAAAAAAAAATATAAACCATTTAAGCGCAATAACCGCGCCAAGTGTTATTTTTACCCAAGGCTTTGCTACTTCTGGTTTTTTAACTGAAACGCATCAATCCGTAATATTAGTACCCGCTCTACAATCTCATTGGTTAATGATGCACGTAAGTATGATGGTATTGGGCTATGCAGCTCTTTTATGTGGATCATTATTATCAGTAGCTCTTATAGTCATTACATTTCGAAAAGTCATAAGGGCTTTTGAGAAAAAGAATAATGATTCATTTTCATTTGATGAGATCCAATACATGAATGAAAGAAACAACGTTTTATGGAACATTTCTTTGATCTCTTCTAGGAATTATTATAGATCTCAATTGATTCAACAATTGGATCATTGGAGTTATCGTATTATTGGTATAGGGTTTATCTTTTTAACCATAGGTATTCTTTCGGGAGCAGTATGGGCAAATGAGGCATGGGGCTCATATTGGAATTGGGATCCGAAGGAAACTTGGGCATTTATTACTTGGACCGTATTCGCGATTTATTTACATATTCGAACAAATAAAAATTTTGAAGGTGTAAATTCCGCAATTGTAGCCTCGATGGGATTTCTTATAATTTGGATATGCTATTTTGGGGTCAATCTATTAGGAATAGGGCTACATAGTTATGGTTCATTTACACTAACATCTAACTGAAGAAAGAACCTAACGAACACAAGCAAACATGGGACAGCATATATATAAGAAAACATTGTGTAAGCCTTCGAGAACCTTTTGAATCAAAGTAGTGATTCAAAAGGTTCTTACAAAGGCCAACCATATCTGGTTAAAAGTCTAATTCATTTTTTTTATTTTTAACTTAAGTTAAAGTGAAACTTAAGAGAAGAAAAAATACTTATTATTTTATTGTTTTTTTAATCGTACAACGAATTTTTTAAAACATCCTATTATTATTATAGTATAGGATTGCTGTTTGATTTTTGATTTTATTCATGAAAATTATCTATAAAAATAGATAGATATAATATCTTCGACCTTGTCAACTGATAGTGATAAAATGAAATCCGGATAAAAACCAATACCTATTACAGGTAAAAGGATAGAGATCGAAACAAATAACTCTCGCGGTCCAGAATCAAAAAAATAAGAGTTTTGAGCATTAAAAAACTTGTATCCATAGAACATTTGGCGTAACATAGATAATGAATAAATAGGAGTTAATATCATTCCAATTGCCATTACAAATGTAATTAGTATTTTTGTTATTAAAAAAAATTTTTGGCTGGTAATTAGTCCCAAAAATACTATTAATTCTGCAACAAAACCACTCATCCCCGGTAATGCAAGGGAAGCCATCGATAAGATACTGAAAGTCGTGAATATTTTTGGAACCGGGATCGCCATTCCGCCCATTTCGTCGAGATAAACAAGACGTATTCTATCAAAACTCGTTCCCGCCAAGAAAAAAAGTGCAGCGCCAATAAAGCCATGAGAGATTATTTGTAAAATGGCTCCATTGAGGCCCATATCACTTATAGAGCCAATTCCTATAATTATGAAACCCATATGAGATATGGAGGAATAGGCTATTCTTTTTTTTAAATTACGTTGACCGGGAGATACTGAAGCTGCATAGATTATTTGAATTGTACCTACTATAATCAACCAGGGAGCAAATAGAGAATGAGCGCGGGGCAATAATTCCATATTGATCCGAACCAATCCATACGCTCCCATTTTTAATAAAATTCCGGCTAGAAGCATACAAGTACTGTAATGTGCCTCTCCATGGGTGTCTGGTAACCATGTATGTAAAGGTATAATCGGTGATTTGACAGCAAAAGCAATAAGAAATCCAATATAGAATATTATTTCCAGTGCTACTGGATAAGATTGATTAGCTGATGTTTCAAAATTTAATGTTGGTTCATTGGAACCATATAAACCGATACCCAGAACTCCGATTAATAAAAAAACGGAACTTCCTGCAGTGTACAAAATAAACTTTGTAGCTGAATACAAACGTTTCTTTCCCCCCCACACGGATAGAAGTAGATAAACGGGAATTAATTCTAACTCCCACATGATGAAAAAAAGTAAAAGGTCTCGAGAAGAAAATGATCCTATTTGACCGCTATACATTGCTAACATCAGGAAATGGAATAATCGGGAATCTCGAGTAACCGGCCGAGCCGCTAAAGTAGCTAAAGTGGTGATAAATCCTGTCAGCAAAATAGGTCCTATAGAAAGTCCATCTATTCCCAATCTCCAGTAAAAATCAAAAAAATTGATCCATTTATAATCCTCCGTCAATTGCATTAATGGATCGTCCAATTGGAAATGATAATAGAATGCATAAGTTATTAGAAGGAGTTCTATTGCGCATATAAATAAAGTATACCCCCTAATTATCTTATTTCCTCTATGAGGTAGAAAGAAAATTAAAGAACCCGCGAATATTGGCAAAACTACCACTATTGTTAACCAAGGAAAATAATTCGTAGTAAAAACAAGATACACTTTGACCAGAAAAATCCGTGCTCGAAAAAAAAATAGAATATATTTTTTCGAGCAGGGGGATTTTTGTCGGTAAAAAAAAATGAAATGTATTCAGGTGGGATTTGTGAAAGGGATCAATAAGCTAGGCCCATGCTTCGAGTTGTTTCATGCCATAAATAAACTCGAACACTCAAGTAATCCGTTGGACAGGCGGATTCACATCTCTTACAACCAACACAGTCTTCTGTTCTTGGAGCAGAAGCAATTTGCTTAGCTTTACATCCGTCCCAAGGTATCATTTCTAATACATCTGTGGGGCAGGCTCGGACACATTGAGTACACCCTATACATGTATCATAAATCTTTACTGAATGTGACATTGGATATATAAATTTTTGAACATCATAAATTTTCGATCTAGTAAACTTGTAAATGAATTATACATATATTTAGACACCAGATGAATCAATGATTTACCAGAATTAATCTGCTTCCGGATCGGCTCATGCGAGAGGTCCAAGATCCTTTGATTTATTGCATTTTTTGTAAACACGATCAATACGTTATGTACCATCCATGTTAATTCGACTTGATAAATATTATAATTTCTATGATTAATACTGCTTATTAATACAATACTACTTATTCAACAAATTTGATTGATTGATACGAGTTGATTTTCTGTTACGATAAATTGCGGAAATAATAGCTGGTCCAATAGCTGCTTCAGCGGCTGCAATAGCTATAACAAAAATTGAAAAAAGATTTCCTTTCAATTGGCGACTATCAAAAAAATCAGAAAATGTTACAAAATTTATATTAACTGCATTCAGTATAAGTTCAAGACACATAAGGGCTCTAACCATATTTCGACTTGTGATCAATCCATAGATACCGATAGAAAATAAATAGGCACTCACAACAAGTACATGTTCGAGCATCATTGACCAACTCCTTATCAATTTCGATTCATTTCAAGATAAAAAACAATTTAATGGGTTCAATTGACTAGATAGAATATAAAAAGTTTGGTAATAGATTGAATAAAAGAATTTCTATTTATATTTTAGACATAAACAATCTTCAAATAAAATTGAAGTGAGGAGAAATGGATGTGATAACGCAGAACAAAGTTTAATTTGTATTTCGGTTATTAGTTCGAAAGATTTATTACTGGCGAGCCACAGCAATTGCACCTATCAAAGCAGCTAAAAGAATTATCGAAATGAGTTCAAATGGAAGAAAAAAATCTGTTGATAAATGAATTCCAATTTGTTGACTGTTACTTATCAAATCTTGCTCTATAATCTGGTTTGATCTTGTAGTCCAAATAATCCCGTACCATGACGTATCCAGAATAGTAGTCATTAGTGAAACAAAAATACCTGTACAAACCAACAAAGTAACCCCATCTCCAACGGTCCAAAGATTAAAATCTTTGTAATATTCTGAACCATTCATGAACATGACAGCAAATATGATTAAAACATTTATGGCTCCCACGTAAATAAGGAGCTGTGCGGCAGCTACAAAATGAGAGTTTGATAGAATATAGAATAAAGATATACAAACAAGAACCAGTCCCAACGAAAAAGCAGAATAAATTGGGTTGGTAAGTAATACTACTCCTACACCTCCTAATATAAGACTGGATCCCAAAAAGACTAAAAGAAAATCATGTATCGGTCCGGGCAAATCCATTATATGTAAATAGATAAATAAATCGAAATTTTTTTCATGACCTTATTGACCTCACCAGGAAAAAATTTTTTCTGAAAAGTTC